AAATCATAGAATTACCTCATGGAGAGTTAGCCGCACCCACGAATGATATAAATACTACTGTTGCTTTGGCTTTACTCACATCAGTGGCATATTTTTACGCAGGTCTTACCAAAAAGGGATTAAGTTATTTCGGGAAATATATTCAACCAACTCCAATTCTTTTACCCATTAACATCTTAGAAGATTTCACAAAGCCCTTATCACTTAGTTTTCGACTTTTCGGGAATATCTTAGCTGATGAATTAGTAGTTGTTGTTCTTGTTTCTTTAGTACCTTCAGTGGTTCCCATACCTGTCATGTTCCTTGGATTATTTACAAGTGGTATTCAAGCTCTTATTTTTGCAACTTTAGCCGCGGCTTATATAGGTGAATCCATGGAGGGCCATCATTGAAATAGTCTTTTTTTTAGCTTAGCACAAAGAAATGTATGTGTGGCTTAAGATAATTTTTTTAAGGAATAGAAATATACAGGACTCTATATACGAGAGAAAGCAATAGGAAAAAAATAAAATAATGATATTTCTATCCAATAATTGGCCTTAATCAATTTCAATTTAATTTGCCCATTTTGATTAGATTGTATTCGGTTGGAATGGTGATAACGAAAACGGAAGGAAGAAAAAAAATTTACAAAACAAAAATGGGATTCCTAAAAAAATAGATAGATTCTCGAATCTGATTGAATTTAATGGTTTACGTTATGGAAGAAAGACGTGTATATGTGATATTAGATATTGACTAGTTATATATGAACTAAAGATATATTTCATTTCTCCTACTACTGTAGGGGGGTTCTAACAGAAGTCCTTTCGTCTCGTTTCGACTGTGACTTGCCTGAATAAACAGATGAAATCAAGAAAAGCTGAAAGAGTTGTGAAATAACAGTTTGGAACCAAGAAATGTAAAAACGAGAATTCTATGGATTCGCGAAGACTCTGTGGATAGAAACGAAAAAAGATATATTGAAGTAGTTCTGATAATTCAATAATATTAGTACTGAAATTCGAAGTTCTTAGTTACTTCGACTAGATTAATCCTATCGATCGAATAATTAAGTCATAATTCATTGGTTGATTGTATCATTAACCATTTCTTTTTGTTGGTACGAGGAACTTATCATGAATCCACTGATTTCTGCTGCTTCCGTTATTGCTGCTGGATTAGCCGTAGGGCTTGCTTCTATCGGACCTGGAGTTGGTCAAGGGACTGCTGCGGGTCAAGCCCTAGAGGGTATCGCAAGACAGCCCGAGGCAGAGGGAAAGATACGAGGTACTCTATTGCTTAGTCTAGCTTTTATGGAAGCGTTAACAATTTATGGATTGGTTGTAGCATTAGCACTTTTATTTGCGAATCCTTTTGTTTAATCTTAGAAATAGGAAAAATATGTATTTTTCCTATTTTATTTCCGTGGACTTGTCGTTTGCTTTTTCAAATTAGATCAAGATTTCACTCCTACTATTACTTATTCGTTCTTATTCGTTGAGAAAATAACCTACGTTAGGGAAGGGCTGATTTGCAGATGAGGAATTAGTATACCAATTCGCTTTCATCCTTCCCGTTCGTAGTGCAGGGGAACGTTTTTTATGATGGTGTTCAAACAATCAAGGGGTAGTTCATACTTTATACCTATAAATAAAATAAATTATAACTCGAATATTTTTTGACTCGATTTCAAAAAAAAAAGAGGGGCAAAGTGAGAACTTTGGTCGATTTTTTAGTCTATCTATAAGAGGAGATTATATGAAAAATATAACCGATTCTTTCGTTTCTTTAGGCCACTGGCCATCTGCCGGGAGTTTCGGATTTAATACCGATATTTTAGCAACAAATCTAATAAATCTAAGTGTAGTGATTGGTGTATTGATCTTTTTTGGAAAGGGAGTGTGTGTGAGTTGTTTATTTCAAGAATAGGCTGGATCCAACCAGCTGTACCCTTTTCCGTTATAACTAGGAAAGAAAGGTGCATGATCTTTCGAATTACTTCTGAAGAAATTAAGAAATGATATGTAAGAACCATCACATTTCGTGATTAATTGGCAAATCCACTTTGATTCTCTAACAACCAATAATGTGAGATTGTTAAGATGGTTAAAGCAAATCGTTTGAAGTCTAGACACAGCATGGTACTCTTTCGACCACTATAGTTAATATAGAGATCGTTTTCAAATGAATATTTTATCGATATAGGACCCTCATCTTGATAAAATAATTTGAACCGCTTGTTCTAAAAATAGACATTTTACCCTTTTTATCTAATGCTGAATGGACGACCTATGCCTTAATGTATAAGTAAGAAAAATCTTTTGTATTTGAACTGAAGAAAAAAAAAGAAACAACTTTGCTGACAATTACATATTTTTTTATTTTGTCAGAAGAGTCCTCCAACTATTTTAGTTTTGCATTAGATTCGTATTTTTTTGGACTATGAATAAAGAAGAGAGGATAGGCTCATTACATTCATAAAATAAGCTATGAGAATTTACCAAGTAATTGAGCGTGA